GGAAACACGTATGGGTTCGGGGAAGGGATCCCCTGAATATTGGGTATCTGTTGTTAAACCGGGTCGAATACTTTATGAAATGGGCGGAATCTCGGAAACCGTAGCCAGAGCAGCTATTGAAATAGCTGCGTGCAAGATGCCTATACAAACTCAATTCATTATTGCAGGATAGGGGTATAGAAGTAGACAAAAAGGTATTGAGGATGAAAAACGCAAGTTTATTTATTTCTGGACAGATAATATTTCTTTTTTTTTTTTTCCTTCATTCTTTGTATTGAAATAACAGATTAAAATAAAAATGATATGATTCAACCTCAGACCCTTTTGAATGTAGCGGATAACAGCGGAGCTCGAAAATTGATGTGTATTCGAATCATAGGAGCTGGTAATCACCGATATGCTCATATTGGTGACGTTATTGTTGCTGTAATCAAAGAAGCAGTACCCAATATGCCTCTAGAAAGATCAGAAGTAATTAGGGCTGTAATTGTACGTACATGTAAAGAACTCAAACGTGACGACGGTATGATAATACGATATGATGACAATGCCGCAGTTGTTATTGATCAAAAAGGAAATCCAAAAGGAACTCGAGTTTTTGGTGCGATCGCTCAGGAATTGAGACAGTTTAATTTTACTAAAATAGTTTCATTAGCTCCCGAGGTATTATAAATACTAGTGGATTAGACTAGGATCTAGTAGGGTATCTGAAATAGATCAATTAATAGATTGTGTCTCACGCATATACTTTATAAACTTTATAAAAATGTGAATAATATATAAATGAAAATAAAAGAAAGAAAAAACATGTTGATTATATCAAAATTAGGAGGTAACAATAATTATAGTTCTTCATGGGTAAGGATACTATTGCCAATATAATAACTTCGATAAGAAATGCTGACATGGATAAAAAAGGAACGGTTCGAATAGCATCTACTAATATCGCCGAAAACATTGTGAAAATACTTCTACAAGAGGGTTTTATTGAAAACGTTCGGAAACATCAAGAAGGTCACAAATATTTCTTGGTTTCAACCCTGCGACATAGAAGGACTAGAAAAGGGACATATAGAACTATTTTCAAGCGTATCAGCCGACCCGGTCTACGAATCTATTCCAACTATCAACGAATTCCTAAGATTTTAGGCGGAATGGGGATTGTAATTCTTTCTACTTCTCGGGGTATAATGACAGATCGAGAAGCTCGACTAGAAAGAATTGGGGGAGAACTTTTGTGTTATATATGTTGATCCTCCCCCTCGGGTATCCTAATTTTATCTCTAACTTCCTTTCCATTTATTTGTGAAATAGAGAGGAAAAGTTAGTTATATAACCCTTCCTCTATTAGTTTATTAGTTGATACTTCAGGGGGGTTACCTGGAATGAAAGAACAAAAATTGATTCATGAAGGTTTAATTACTGAATCAACTCCAAACGGCATGTTCCAAGTCTGTTTAGATAATGAAGATCCAATTCTGGAGTATGTTTCAGGGAAGATCCGGCGACGGATACTACCAGGAGATAGAGTGAAAATCGAAGTAAGTCCTTATGATTCAACCAGAGGACGTATATATAATTTATAGACTTCGCAAGAAAGATTTGAACGATTAGGTGATGCTTTAAATATTCCTTTCGTGGGGATACAATTCGACGTTACAAAACCAATAAATTTATTATTATTATTTTTTTTTTTCAAGGAGTAGATTCAGAATTAAGGTAAGGAATTCTAAATATGAAAATAAGGGCTTCTGTTCGTAAAATTTGTGAAAAATGTAGACTGATCCGCAGGCGTGGACGGATTATAGTTATTTGTTCCAATCCGAGACATAAACAAAGACAAGGGTAATCTTTCTAAAAAAGAACTTTATAAACTAAAGGTAGGATTTTTGTAAAAAAAAAAGAAAGGATCCGTTTTAGCATGAGATAGATATCTCCGTATATTTCTGTATATTTCTGACTCATATTTATGAGATAATAAAATATGACAAAACCCATACCAAGAATTGGTTCACGTAAAAATGGACGTAGAATACCAAAAGGAGTTATTCATGTTCAAGCGAGTTTCAACAATACCATTGTAACTGTTACAGATGTACGAGGTCGGGTGGTTTCTTGGGCCTCCGCGGGTTCTTGTCCTTCTAAATTAAAAGGCCCAAGAAAAGGAACACCTTATGCTGCTCAAGAAGCGGCTTATATGGCTATTCATACAGTAGTGGATCGGGGTATGCAACGAGCAGAAGTTATGGTAAAAGGCCCCGGTCTCGGAAGAGATGGAGCATTACGAGCCATTCGTAGAAGTGGTATACTATTAAGTTTCGTACGTGATGTAACACCTATGCCACATAATGGATGTCGACCTCCTAAAAAAAGACGTGTGTAGAAATAAGACTTAAACAGATTTCAAGAGAAAAAAATGATTTAATGATCTGATCAAATAATAATATTAGTATGGTTCGAGAAGAAGTAGTGGGATCCACTCGAACATTACAGTGGAAGTGTGTTGAATCAAGAGTAGACAGTAAGTGTCTTTATTATGGTCGTTTCATTCTGTCCCCGCTTATGAAAGGTCAAGCCGATACCATAGGTATTGCCATGCGAAGGGCTTTACTAGGAGAAATAGAAGGAACATGTATCACACGCGCAAAATCTGAGAAGGTACCACATGAATATTCTACGATAGCTGGTATTGAAGAATCAGTACATGAAATTTTAATAAATTTGAAAGAAATTGTATTAAGAAGTAATCTCTATGGAGTTAGAGATGCATCCATTTGTGTCAGGGGTCCTAGATGCGTAACCGCTCAGGATATCGTCGCGCCGCCTTCTGTGGAAATAGTTGACACAACACAGCATATAGCTAAATTGACGGAACCCATTGATTTGTGTATTGGATTACAAATCAAGAGAGATCGCGGATATCGTATGAAACCCACAAATAACTCTCAAGATGGAAGTTATCCTATAGATGCTGTATCCATGCCTGTTCGAAATACAAATCATAGTATTTATTCTTATAGGAATGGGGATAAAAAACAAGAGATACTTTTTCTAGAAATATGGACGAATGGAAGTTTAACTCCTAAGGAAGCACTTTATGAAGCTTCTCGTAATTTGATTGATTTATTTATTCCTTTTCTACAGGCGGAGGAGGAGTACATTCACTTCAAGGAAAATAAAAACAGGTTTACTCTACCCTCTTTTACCTTTCAAGATAGATTAACTAATCTAAAGAAAAACAATCAAAAAGCAATTCCATTGCAATGTATTTTTATTGACCAATCAGAATTGCCTTCCAGGACCTATAATTGTCTCAAAAGGTCCAATATACATACATTATTGGACCTTTTGAGCAACAGTCAAGAGGACCTTATGAGAATTGAATATTTTCGCATAGAAGATGTAAAACAGATATTGGACACCCTAAAGAAGCATTTCGCAATTGATTTACCTAAAAATAAGTTTTTATTTTAAATCCATTGTAATGTTATCTTTCTTTTTTATCTTTTTTAGATAAGAAAATTCGTTTTTAATCTTGAGCACGATCCACACTCGGAATGGAGTATAATAAAATTAATGTATCTAGGGAAGATTCACTTTGAAGCGACTATTCCCTAGATACTTATGTTGTGATATTTCACGGCGGAATCAATTTAAAAAAGACCTAAAGTTAGGGATTTATCAATAGGTAATGTTGCTCCAATACCTAACCAAAGAGCTACTGTGGTACCGATCAAAAAGACTGTTGTAGCTACTGGACGACGAAATGGATTTTGGAATTTATTGACATTCTCCAAAAAGGGTACTGTCAATAATCCAATTGGTACTGAAACCATTAAAAGAACACCCAATAACTTATTGGGTACTGTGCGGAGTATTTGAAATACGGGAAAGAAGTACCATTCAGGTAATATTTCCAAAGGCGTTGCAAATGGATCCGCCGGTTCACCAATCATTGAAGGTTCTAGAACCGCTAAACCTACGTTACATGCAATAGTACCTAGAATAACTACTGGAAAAATATATAAAAGATCATTTGGCCATGCGGGTTCTCCATAATAATTATGCCCCATGCCTTTAGCCAATTTAGCTCTTAATACAGGATCATTCAAGTCAGGTTTCTTTGTTATTGGGATAGGTGAATTCTTAGTTCTTATGGATCCATCCCCCGAAGGAATCGGACATGATAATTTTTCATCATCCGGCTCGAGCAAGAATCAAAGGAATGAAAGAAATAGATCATAGAAAATCTATATTTCATACATATCCACACATATATAATGAATCTATGTAAGAAAAGATTTCTCAGATTCAATTTTCCAAAGTTACAACTATTCATTGCAAAAAATTCCGTTCTTACAGGTAAATGCTCAATATCCAAGTAGGCTTACAAATTTGATCATGAGCAAGTGCTTTTTGGATTGTCTCGTGTCTTTTGATTGGTGTTTATCCCCGTAACATTTTTATTTTCTTACATACAAACAAAGTATTTACTTGTTACTAATAAAGTCTAGCCCCTTTTTTCCTTAGATCCCCTATTTCACTCCGATAGTCTCATAGATCTGGATCGATGCAGAGGAAATGAATGCATTTCCATACTATAAAATAAAAGAAATAAGTTAAGTGGAATAGATAGAACATTGGATCACGCCGCATCGCTTATTCGATATTCTACGGGATCTTACGGAGCCTATTCATGCATGATATGATTTGGGTATGATCATAGAAAAATTATCCTCAAGCGAACCGGCCTATCCCTGCTATGTATGGGGACTTACGTGGTGGTTGGATGCGGAAACACGTTTGATTGCGAATTCCAACGTGGCGGATCATATATCTGCATGGCCCAATCAATAGTTCAAGTCGCACACTCCCATAATCTATCGTCTCTTCGGAGAATCCACTTCAACTATTCGTATCAAGTAAGTATACAATACTTCAGAGTTGAAGAGAAGTATCCAAATAACATGTCTTATTTTTTCAATAATCCATATTTTTAGCAATAAAATACAAGAGTATTGTTCCTCACCGAAATTATATATGATCAATTACAAATATCTATGATCTGTCTTCTCTATAAAGGACCTGAAATACCTTGCTTACGTATCATTGGGAAATGCATTAACATAAATACGGAAGTAAGAAGAGGCAATACAAAAGTGTGTAAACTATAAAAACGGGTCAGAGTGGATTGGCCAACACTAGTACTTCCGCGTAATAACTCTACCAAAGGCGATCCTATTACAGGAATTGCTTCAGGTACTCCTGTCACGATTTTTACTGCCCAATAACCAATTTGGTCCCAAGGTAAGGAATACCCAGTTACACCAAAAGATGCAGTCAATACGCCCAGAATCACACCTGTAACCCAAGTTAATTCGCGGGGTTTTTTAAATCCACCTGTGAGATACACACGAAATACGTGCAGGATCATCATTAGAACCATCATACTTGCTGACCATCGATGAACTGATCGGATTAACCAACCAAAGTTGGCTTCGGTCATTATGTATTGAACAGAGGAAAAAGCCTCTGTAACGGTCGGACGATAGTAAAAAGTCATAGCAAAACCTGTAGCTACTTGTACTAAAAAACAAGTAAGTGTGATACCCCCGAGACAATAAAATATGTTGACATGAGGAGGAACATATTTACTAGTTATATCATCTGCAATCGCCTGAATCTCGAGACGTTCCTCGAACCAATCATATACTTTATTGAGATAGGTAACCCAAGGAAAGAGACTCCCCCTCTGAGAACCGTATATGAGAATTTCATCTCGTACGGCTCAAGCGGAAACACACAAATACGGGTTTTAACGGATATGTAATAGATAGAAAGTTCAAAACTTCTTAGCTACTTAATTCGATATTCGGATTTGCTCCGAAGATACGAAATAACAAAAATCCGGAATCTATTCTTTGTGATGATAATGCCAAAAATATCAAGTTGGCTCCTCTGTCCTTCTTTTCTTTATGTTAATTGTTACAGGCCTCTTGAATCTTCTATTCCCTATTTCTTTTTTATTTCTTATTTGTTTTTTTTTGTGCGTAATGTGGGTTGACTCTTGTTTTACTATTGTTTGATAGGAATTCTCTTGTTAAGACCCTATGAATCAATTGAAACCTCAGATTCATACTAGAACCACGGTGATTTAATAAAGCCCAAGCTAACGCAAAGGTTCTCTGAGTCAGAACCCTTTGATCATCACTTATTCAATAAATGGATGTAATGACTCCATAAAATCTAGAGAAATAGTTGTCCTTCGATCAAAATCAGTCTGAAGGAATAAAAATCGTTTGATTTAGAAAATACCTATTTAACAAAGTTTTTTTGAGTCCGGTCGCGAGGTCTGACTGAATAGTAGGTATGAATCATAGTTCAAATATTTCTTTTCTTGATCTATTCCATATATTTATATTCTGTGCTCCAGATATTAGAATAAATATCCGACGAGGTAGAATCATCTTGATAGAGATGACAGACCATTCTCTGTATTATCAATAGGATCAATTATAACAAGTCACACACTCATATTCCGGAAATACCGAAACAAAAAATTTCCACGATCGAACTACCAGAATGGGCTAGAAACCCGAGTCTTAAGTAATTTTTTGTTTGATTGAAAAACTAGAACTTTCTAGTTCCTATGAAGCTAACTCATTAAAATTCCATCCAGTAAAACGGAAGAATTATAAATTTCTAAAATAATAGATAGGAATATCGCAAATAGAGCCATTGCGACCCCCATAAGTGGGGTAGTTCCCCAGCCCGGAGCTACTTTACCATATTCCGAATTCAATGGTTTCAATAAACCCCCTACATTAGTAGATCTTGGACGAGATCTAGAACTACCCTCAACAGTTTGTGTAGCCATACCAAAAATCCTATTTAATCATTGCTTAAGATCTGTTGACTTTGTATACCATTTCGTTGTAGTTGTAAATAAATAAATAAACGATCTTATCGTAGATCCATTGTGATCTTGAAGTTATCTAGAAATGGAAACCGCAACCCTAGTCGCCATCTTCATATCTGGTTTACTTGTAAGCTTTACTGGGTACGCTTTATATACCGCTTTTGGGCAACCCTCTCAACAATTAAGAGATCCATTCGAAGAACACGGGGACTAGTTGAAGTAATGAGCCTCCCATACCCATATTGGGAGGCTCATTACTTCAATTGATATAATGAAAAATCATTTCATTTTTTTAGTTGGAACCTTAGGCGGTTCTCGAAAAAAGATAGCGAAAAAAATGATTCCTAAAGTCGAGACTAAGAGGAATGTATAAACCAATGCTTCCATAGATTCGATCGCGGTTTACAATTATAGCTTCCACACCTATTTATTTGGGATCATTAGAAAGAAAAAAAATCAAAGAAAAGATGGTGATTCAAGTCAAGATTTCTCTGATATCTATGTCAAATCAACAAAATAAAATAGAGACGAAAGATACCAGAGTAGTATTGTATCAGACTACTTGTCTTCTTGTAGTTGGATCTCCCAGTTTTTGGAATGCTCCAAATTCCACTTGAGCATCCAAATCTGGATCAATACCAGCAAAAACATCTCTGAACAAGGTTCTAGCGCCATGCCAAATGTGTCCGAAAAAGAAGAGTAAAGCAAACGTAGCATGCCCAAAAGTGAACCAACCCCTCGGACTACTACGAAAAACACCATCAGATTTCAAAGTAGCCCGGTCTAATTCAAAAATTTCACCTAATTGGGCACGTCTAGCATATTTTTTCACAGTAGCGGGATCACTATAACTGACTCCATTGAGTTCCCCACCATAGAACTCCACAGTTACACCTACTTGTTCGACACTATACTTCGATTCTGCCCTTCTAAAAGGAACATCGGCTCTCACAATCCCGTCTCCATCTACCAAAACTACCGGGAATGTTTCAAAAAAAGTAGGCATACGACGTACAAAAAGCTCGCGACCTTCTTTATCTCTAAAGATGGGATGTCCTAACCACCCAACAGCTATGCCATCCCCGCTGTCCATTGAGCCTGCTCTGAATAATCCCCCTTTTGCTGGATTATTACCAATGTAATCATAAAAAGCTAATTTTTCAGGAATTTTAGACCAAGCTTCTGATAAACTCAGATTCTCGGATAGTCCGGCGCCAACTCTTCGATATATTTCTTGCTGGAAGTATCCCTGATCCCACTGATAACGAGTGGGACCAAATAATTCGATTGGGGTAGTTGCTGAACCATACCACATAGTTCCAGCAACTACGAAAGCTGCAAAAAAAACAGCAGCGATACTACTGGAAAGTACAGTTTCAATATTGCCCATACGTAATCCTTTGTATAGCCGTTGAGGCGGACGGACACTAAGATGGAATAGGCCCGCTAATATGCCCAATGTACCCGCTGCAATATGATGAGAGGCTATTCCTCCCGGAACAAAAGGATCAAAACCTTCCGCACCCCACGCTGGATTTACAGATTGCACTTTTCCAGTTAGCCCATAAGGATCGGACACCCATATTCCAGGACCATACAAGCCTGTTACATGAAATGCGCCAAAGCCAAAGCAAGCCAACCCTGAGAGAAATAAATGAATTCCAAAGATCTTGGGCAAATCTAAAGAAGGTTTTCCCGTACGTTCATCAGAGAATATTGCTAGGTCCCAATAGACCCAATGCCAGATAGCTGCCAAGAAGCACAATCCGGAAAAGAAAATATGTGCCCCCGCCACACCTTCATAACTCCAAATACCCGGATTCGTTATAGTTCCTCCTGAAATACTCCAACCGCCCCATGAATTGGTTATTCCTAAGCGAGTCATGAAAGGTATAACGAACATACCTTGTCTCCACATTGGATCAAGAACGGGGTCAGAGGGATCAAAAACCGCTAATTCGTATAGAGCCATCGAACCGGCCCAACCAGAAACTAGAGCTGTATGCATTATATGGACAGAAATCAATCGACCGGGATCATTCAATACGACAGTATGAACACGATACCAAGGCAAACCCATGGAAATACCCCTTTTTCAAAAATAAATAGAAACTATGTAACTTTATCGCATTGGAAAAGACTATACTCTGTACCTAATCTTTTCAGTAGATTCTGTATGAGAAAGGGTTAATATTTATTCTGTTCCTATTGAAAATAAGGGAACATTTATGTTCGTAAGAACAAAGAGAAGCAGATTTATTCTATACCGGATAAGTACCAATACGCAATGGGGATTGAGCCCTTTTTGGGGAACGAATGTATAGATACTTGTTTATCATTCACACGATCGCCCCATTCGTTAAAATGGGTTCTTTATTCATTCTATCTTTTTCTATGAGCCTTACAATCTATGTTTAATATGTATAAAATACAATAAAAAGAAAAAAAAAAATTATGAAGACAACAAACCCATTGTTACGTTTCCATATTAAAGTGAAGTATAGTACCTCATTTTTTTTCATTCATTTAATGCCCCTTGGTGTTCCAAAAGTGCCTTTTCGGAGTCCTGGAGAGGAAGATGCAGCTTGGGTTGACTTATAGTGCGACTTGTCAGACATATTGGGTCATATGGGATTTACCCGTTCTCTCTCCCGATCGAGATATCCTCTCTTTTGCCTAAGAAATATTGATTGAACCATCAATCATTCGGAGCGCGAAGTGCAATTAGATCAATTTATATTTGGGATCCATATTATCAATTAGAAGAATTTATGGTTGACTTGGACCGATAAAATAAAGTATCCAGGCTCCGTTCAGAAAATACCAAATTGGTAATATATGTACGATTACTACTTGTATCATAAACATTCTTATGTTTACTATAGGAATGATCTCAAACTGCCAATCAATGGAATAATGGTATGATGAATACATTGAATAGCTGAGAGAAAGCATGAAACGAATAAAAAAAAAAGAAGTCGTAGAAAAAAGAAGTGGTACTGAGATCATTTGCCCTATATGTGTAAATAGAATTCCGACAGATCTTTACCCGGAGTAGAACATGAACCTAAAAGAATTGAA